AATACCAATTCAAATTGAAAATAATGTTACTGCATGGATCGGGGTTATAAATTTTCTCCTTTTCGTCGATTAAATAATATTTCAATTTAATTACTTGAAAGGTCTGTTTTAAATTGTCAAGTTGCAAATAGTTCTTTACCAAGATCTGATTATGAGTTATTAAATGGTAAAATGAATAAACATTCGCAATTCGAATTAGAGGGACTGTTCCTAAAGGCCCCAGCGAATTCTGAATTGGAATTACAGGATCTTTTGTAATGTTAATTGATTCTTTTATCCCATTGTGTATCACATTGTGATTGTGATATTTTACATCGTTGAATGGACCCATTCGAAAACAATTGGATGATGACAAAATTATCAACGATTGGAATCCCGTATTTCTATTCAACAACGTATGAATAGTTCTTTTATTTGGATTAAGGGGTTGTTGAATTATTGCCTTGGAATAAATCGAAGAAAACGGATTTATTTTTGTGCAATCTGATCCATTATCCGAGAACAATCCTGAGCCCGAGGGATCATTCCTTTTTCCGATATATGAAAAAGTGGATTTCAGCAAGTCGATTCTTAGTAAATGTCGAATCAAACCATTTACCCTTATTTCAACAAAGGAAGCACGGGCTTCTTGACTAGAAGAACTTTTTTTGTCTTGGTCCCAATTCAATACTAAACAAGTCCGAACTAATTGAATATTTGTATCAGAAATTCCTCGAATTGGTTTACCATTTCCATAAAGGATATAATTGACAACTCGAAGTTTCACATTATCCCTTTCCTGCAACAGATACGGAGGGAAAAGTGTTCCTAAAGTTATACCGTCCGTTATTTCATATGTGACGACAGGCCGAACCAAAACAAAATACTTTTTCTTACTAGGTGTGATCCGTTGAACATAGATCCAATTTTCCCGTTTTTTCGATTCCTTAGAATTTCGTTTTCCTGTTCTTAGTGGTATCAAAACGCCGCTATGTCGGGATATCTTATCTGTCTCTCCGGGAAAATGGATATCTCCAGAAAAGATTTTAAGTTCAATTCTTTTTTTTTTTCTCTCCACTCGGACCAACCCGGCTACGCGGCTTCTCATATTTAAAGTAATTTGTGTATCTACCCCAATGATACTATTGTTCCGTACCATTATGGAAGAAGATCCGGGTAATATATGCACTTCCTCGGGAATGAAAAAAAATGGATCGACTTTCATTTGGTATTTTGGACTAAATTCCTTGCCTCCTCGATACTCAATCAAATCCTCTTTTTTGACGATTGAATGCATTTCTAGAGTCCCATATTTAGTAATGCCCGAACTCTTTCTTCTGTATCTAGGATCGTCCAAATAAGCAAGAATACTATTTCTACGGAAAATGCCGTTGATGGGGATTTCAATCAAGATATCTGAAGGGGGCGTTAGTCCGTTCTCGCGTTCTTGAATCGATTGGAGTGGGATGATGAATCTATTTCTTCGCCTCTTTGAGAATAAATCAGAATTCTGGTAGAGAAGGGTCGGATCTACGAGATTACAACGACCAGTACATATAATTCGACTAAGGTCTGAATAATCAGGAATCCTATCTTCTTTTTTACCCGAAAAATCTGAAGTAAAGAATTTTTCTCTCAACTGATCATCCGTCCCTGAAAGGTGAAAACTCTTGACAGAACGAGAATTCGCACTCATTTGATCTTGATCCTTGTGGATCGAAAGTGAAACTAGACTGGATCCGCGTGGCTCTCCTAATAATATCCATAAATGACTTGTTTTTGGTAATAGATGAACACTGCCGTATGTAAATTGGGGTGCATGATATACATCGGTGCTCCAGTGCATTTCTCCGTCTGAGTCAGAATAAATATGTTTTCGAATCTTCTCTTTAAAATTCAAAGTGGATGTTCCCGCGCGAATCTCGGCAATCACTTGTTCTGATTCTACATATTGATCGTTTTGAACTAAAAGAAAACTTTGGGATGGAATATTTACATTATGTCGAATATCTTCACTATCAATAGTTACATACAAGTTTATAGAACAGAGAAGGGCGGGATGCCCATGGCGTGTACGTGTCGGATGAACTAAATCCTCATTGAATTTTATTTTTCCATTAGAAGGGGCTCGCACGTGTTCTGCAGTACCCCCTGTGAATACTCCACCGGTATGAAAAGTTCTTAATGTTAATTGAGTGCCCGGTTCTCCAATTGATTGGCCTGCAATAATACCTACAGCTTCTCCCAATTCAACCAGGTCGCCGTGAGTAGGACTCCGGCCATAACATAATCGACAGATCCAAGATGCACTCCTACAAGTAAAGGGAGTTCGAATAGCTATTGGTTGTGCTCGAAAGGTTATGAATCGATTTACAAGTCCAATCCCAATGTCTTGATTTCTAGTGGCAATACAGCGTGTGCCCATATATATATCATCGGCTAATACACGACCAATTAATGTTTGGATAAAAATCCTTTCTGGCATCATACCATTCTGAGGACTCACAGAAATGCCACGGGC